GCCCTGTTGAATGGCCTGTTCTCCCCGGTCGGAATAGGTGGGTCAATTCCTTCCCTTAGAACCGTACTTGAGAGTTTCCTACCTCATACGGCTCAGCATTCAATTCTTGTCTTGTCCCATTTTTTTTTATTTACCCTATCTAATTGAATGAGATTTCTCATAGGTATATCCCATTTTGCTCGGGTTAACTAAAAGAGGTTAATTACATGAGTTTCAAACTTGAATATTGATTACTAATTTGTTTTTTTTTTTAGTTTTATCTTTTCTCCCACCTTCAAAAAAAATAAAGCATAAGTATTTCCACTCTCGCTAGAATTTTCTGAAAGTTAACTATCTCGATTTCATAGAGAAATATAGAATTTTAGAAAAAGACTTTTCTTCATAATAAAGAAAAAAAGACTTACTATCTTTGGGATCTGATTCTACACCGCTGCTCAATCCCTTAGGGGATCCACTTTATTACATAAGTGGATTCCTAACTTTTATCTTATATTATAATAATAAATATAAGTAAGTAAGCAGTCCTTATTGTATCGGTCCAAAACCTCACCAATTGATCTTTACGGTGCTTTTGCTATCAATTAGATCCTTTATCCATAGAATAAAGTATCTAGGCATATCTATTTCTTCATACTTCGACTTCTATGAAGTTCCTTTCTTTGCTACAGCTGATAAAAATCGTTTTTTGAACGATGCATATGTAGAAAGCCTTTTTTTTCTAGTAATTATAAGGGATTCGCTTTTTTCTCGTTCCTTTTTTCTTTCTATAGTGGAGATAGTCGCACGTAATGACAGATCACAGCCATATTATTAAAAGCTTGTGGTAAGAACGGGTTTCGTTCTAGTGCCCGAAAATAATATTCCAAGGCTTTCGTATGTTCTCCGTTACTTGTGTGGATAAGACCTATGTTATAGAGTATATAGCTTCGATCATAGGGATCAATTTCTAGTCGCATAGCTTCATAATAATTCTGTAAAGCTTCGGCATAATTTCCTTCGGATTGAGCTGACATCCGTTACGGTCGTCGTTCGATTCAAAGAATCTCCGTTCCAGAACCGTACGTGAGATTTTCACCTCATACGGCTCCTCCCTTATGTGCATAATGAGAATAATACATGAAATCAAAAAAGATTGAAATATTCTCCTTATTGACTCAACGGGGCTAGTGTTTTTACAAGAAATCTCTAGCCAACCTTCCTGCAAAAGATCTTTTCTTAACATCAAAAGTGTTGATACTAGATAAAAAAAAATGCTAACTTCAACAATTTCTTTGTCCCTCCCGCCCCTTAATTTCCAGGAATTCGTCACTTCAACAGTCTTCGATGGTTATACGGGTATCAAAAATACGAACGAGATGGATGTTTGTTGGCCCAACCATTCTTCTTAGTTCCGATCTCAATAAGGAAAGGGAATAATTTATAACAAAGTTTTTGTGTTGTTGATTCCTAGGCGTAGTGCTTTTTCCCCTATGCTGCCGCCTATTGGTATTAATGGAGTAGGGTTGACCTGCAATACATAACCCATAGGTGTAACCTTTCGCTCAATACTAGAATCAACAATTAAAGCATCTGAGGCTGCATTAATCGGGGATACACGACAGAAGGAATTGTTTTTTTTTTACAAACTTCACCTTCAAAAAGCGTAGATTTATTTCAAAAACTTTCTTTTTTTTTATTTTATATCCCTAATCCGGTGTCTTTCTTCTAAGACTGGAGGCGATAAATAAAATAGAAAAAATAGAAAGAAAGAATAAGTAAAAATAATAATAATCAAATCGCACCATCTCTGTAATAGGTAAATGCCTCTTTTTCTCCTGAAGTTGTCGGAATTATTCGTAATAAGATATTGGCTACAATTGAAAAGGTCTTGTCAATAAAATTTCCATTTATCCTCGATCTAGGCATAGATAGCAATTCATTCTATAATTTTTTTGAATACCTCTCGTGAGAATGAGAAAATGATCCCACAAAGAGAGGAATTGCACAGTACGAAATAACATAAAAACATACTCATTAAAAAAAAAAAACTCATTAATAAAAAAAAAAGGATTATCCTTATCCACTAGACTCGAAGGAAAGGTCGTTATTTAATGAAAATTCTTTATCCATAACTATCTAACTAAGAATTGAGTATGAATGACTCGCTATTCACTCGGTTGCTGGGACATAATCATTATGGAGGAGAGATGGCCGAGTGGTTCAAGGCGTAGCATTGGAACTGCTATGTAGGCTTTTGTTTACCGAGGGTTCGAATCCCTCTCTTTCCGCACCTTTAAATTTACCAATGTTACTGACCACAATGTATCAAATCAAATAACAACACATACCCTTAGTCCAAAAGCTATAACTTTCTTTTGATATAAATTTGATATAAATTCACTATTCCTCCCGTGGTTCCGTAAAATACTGGAAAGAACGGACAAGGGATCAAATCCCCCTACTGATCAATCTATGATATATGAATGGGAGAAAAAATACCTGTATAGGCCTATTACCCTGT